GTTTTCTGGGTTTGGAAAAGTGTGGATTTTCAAGAACGGGAATCTTACGATATGGTGGGAATCTCTTATGCTAATCATCCACGTTTGAAACGTATTTTAATGCCGGAAAGTTGGATAGGGTGGCCTTTGCGTAAAGATTATATTGCCCCCAACTTTTATGAACTCCAAGATGCTCATTGAAATGGATCTTCACGTCTAGAATTCAGGCTCTGGTCTCGGTGAAACATCCGAATTTAGGTCTCAGTTGTAGTCTGGCTAGGATAACAAACAAGACAAGACACTTATAGCTTCATTGGGATTCTAAAATTTGAAAGATACTGATTTCAGATGATCCAAGCCAATAGGATGAACCAAATGAGTTCTGCATCATGAACTTTGTCGTGCGCGCATCACTTAGACAGACTCTAATAAAGTCATGTAATGTAGTAGGCAATGCAAAAATCGAATTTCAAAAAAAATACAAGGGACTGAAAGGGTATCGGATTCGATTTCTATTCGTTTTTTTAACGGAGAGGATAAATCAACTCAAAAGAATAGAAATCTAGAATCTCATTTCTTAGATACTTTGTCTAAGAAAGTCTTTACCCATCTATCAAATCAAACTAGATGGGATATCTCTCGAAAAACCGAGAGGGCTAATATGTATCTAGCCTCTTAATTAATTTAATCCAAATGTATCTCGATTCATATCAATTACTTTATTGAGGCTCAGCCAAATGAAGCGTGTGTCAGGAACCAGATTTGAACTGGTGACACGAGGATTTTCAGTCCTCTGCTCTACCAGCTGAGCTATCCCGACTATTCCCGATACTGCATCCTCATTTTACTAGAGAAGTTGGGTATATGTCAATTGAAAGGATATTATACAGTCTCGTCCAGGTCCGGGAATTTATTGGATCGTCAAAAGAACAACTTAGTAAGTTTGAGGATGAATAAAAATCTCCATTTTGAATCATTCAAATTCAAATGGGGATTCCTTGCTCAAAGCGGTTCATTTGTACATGTATACTCTATCCCACAAAACTCGTGAAAAGAGAAAAACCTTTCCGCTCAGAGCGGTTGGTAAAAGCGTAGGTGAATGGGAAAGAGAAGGAATTTGGAAGCACTAACGAAAAAAAAGGATCAATAGAAAAGGATAGACTCAAGCGTTAGACAGCGAAATGGGCTCTTTGGGGATAGAGGGACTTGAACCCTCACGATTTCTAAAATCGACGGATTTTCCTCTTACTATAAATTGCATTGTTGCCAATATTGACATGTAGAATGGGACTCTATCTTTATTCTCGTCCAATGACTCAATTCTTAAAAAGATCTATCAGACTCGGGAGTGACTGATTTGTCTCTTCATTTTTCAATCTGAATCGATTCACAAGAAGTCTTCCATTTTTCATATAACAAAGACAGATTAGAGTCGTCATTAATCATTTGATATTTTATAGTATTTCAGTACGCATACCTTACCTATGTCTATTATATAGGGTTTTCCCTCTTTCTGAAGTTTCAAGAGAAAGATTACTTTACCACCATAAGACAATCAACTCCATTTGTTAGAACAGCTTCCATTGAGTCTCTGCACCTATCCTTTTTCATTTTCGCTTTCCGAACCTTGTTTTCAGAAAACGGGATTTGGCTCAGGATTGCCCATTTTTGTTAATTCCAGGGTTTCTCTGAATTTGAAAGTTCTCACTTAGTAAGTTTCCCTACTAAGGCTCAATCCAATTAAGTCCGTAGCGTCTACCAATTTCGCCATATCCCCCTTTGAGATTAGGATCTCACTGTGATATCCTTCCCACTTGTCTTTTATTTCTACCGGCCCTATTGACTTTAGTATAGACTTATTGCTATCTCGAAAAAGTCTTTTCTCATCTTTGCTTTTTGGTCCAATCAAAAACGATTTTATCATTTATGTCTCTACAATTCAATATAAGTGGATCCATCCCATATATCTATCTATGCTCCGTACGATCACTTTTCTATATAATTTCCATTACTTAAACGGTCGCCTTTTTGTCCTAAATTCCCCCTTTCCGAATGAAAGCGGCGGCATGGCTCATTTGTTATAACTACGAATTTCATTCACGAAGTAGAATTTGCAAGATAGATGATAGGGAAGAAAAGAGAGAAGGATAATCAAAAGAATTTCAAATGTCGGTTGAATTCAAAAACAAAAAAAGTTTTGAATATTTATTTATTTCGTATTCAATAATCTATAATATTATTGTGAGAAAGAAGTCGAAATTCGATAGGACCAAATGAATCGTTATGTTCTATTAAGATTTCAGATTTTTGGAAATTCTATATTTTCTTTTTTTTGATTCATATTTATTATGAAACGCTCAGAATTTCCAAAAAATTGTATTCTAATAGTTAATAGCAAGAAAGGATTCTGAGCGTTTATTTTATTCCTAGGCGTGTCGAATTTCTCGTATGTCAGCCTACTTAGCTCAGAAGGTAGAGCATCGCATTTGTAATGCGATGGTCATCGGTTCGATTCCGATAG